TACAAACAAAATGAATTGCTTTCTAGATGATCCTTCTAGAAGAAGGTGATTCTAACAATCTTTCTAGTTACTTCGTTCTCTATTTCTATTTGAGAGGATCCTAAGGAAAAGGATTTTGTTTCCACCGAGCTAAAACAATATGGCGATGTCTCTAGTAAACCAAAGACATCGTTGAATAGCTATTTTGCTTCAATTTCTTTCTTTAGACACCAAAAAAAAATGGAAGATTTAGTTACGATTGGAAATTGACTTTTTATCTTCAGCCATGGATCCTTTACTCATACTTATTCAATTGGAAGTCTTGATCCAATTCAAAAATTATGTTTCGCAATTTCATAATCCAACTTTTCAATTTATAAGTGACTCATGGATACAAATCACGAGAATGTGTATTTTTTTCTCGACTTTATCATTGAGAGGTAAAGGATTAAATCCTTTTAAGAAATAAAGTTTTTGATCGGAATATGAATAAAACCGAAAGACCCTTTAACTATTAAAGGGCTAATAGAACGAATCACACTTTTACCACTAAACTATACCCGCTACAATATGATTATTGTATACAAATGGAGCTTTTGTCGAACAAGATAATTGAGCATGATCAAGATAGGATCATCAAAGAATCATCAAACTTGGAGTGTTGAACTTTTTCGTGGGTAGATAAAAATTTAATGAGATTCGGAAAAGAGGCTTCATTTAATTTCAATTAAATAACTAATAATTTCAATTAAATAACTAAAGTTTTCTTTTTTGCTGAAAGAAGATAGATACGGATCGAAAAAAACACTACAATCATAACAGAAAAATGCATTGTCCAGAATCTATAGTTTCTTTTTTAGTTCGGAAAATGAAATAAAATATAACAAGAAAAAAATGGAAACAGTTTTTATTCTTTTTGTTGTTGCTTGAATATAAAATATTCAATTGAATATAATAATATAATAAAAAAAAATGTTTGTGTTTTCAAATCAGATATCAGATAAATCATTATTTATCTATAATTCGTTAGAACAAAAAAAAAGGCCCGGCTAGGTACTGACCAGGCCAGGCCATCAGAATAACAAGGGCCTTTCGAACAAAATCAACACAAGGAGGTCTTCCTTATTTTTCTTTAGTTCGATTAGTGGCGGGCTCGAGCCCCTCTTTTAGTTTAGAATAGAGAAAAAAGAGAGAGAAAGACTCCTTACATTATGTGTAATGTAGTAATTATCTTTTGCAATTGGGAGAGATGGCTGAGTGGACTAAAGCGTCGGATTGCTAATCCGTTGTACGAGTTATTTGTACCGAGGGTTCGAATCCCTCTCTTTCCGTTTCCGTTAATGACTTGCTTTATTTTATTTTTCAATTTTGAAAATCTTAGTTAAGCGTGTGGAATAGATAAAATCCTAAGAAAATTGGAAAATTTCCCAAGGAAAACCCTTTGGATTTTATTCTTCACGTCCAGGATTACGCCCCGGATCATTAGATAGGAATCCAAAGATAAAGAGAGAAACAAAAAATATCACTACGGTATAAACGAAGAGTTTCAGAGTAAGCATTACACAATCTCCAAGATGATTTTTTGGAAAAAAAAAGAGAATAGATCTTCCATTTTTCTACCACATATCCTATTTTGACACCACGAAATCAGGTTTTTTTTCATGAATTGTCACAAATTCATTTGTTTTTCATTATCAAAAACTTCTTTCATATCCAAATTCGATATTGTGGGAGACCCTAATGGGGTTAGGGTCTTTCACTGGAAAGGGGGTCAAAAATGAGGAAATGGGGGTAAGCCGGATTTATGGCGACTATCCAAGAATTTCAGTGTGCTAATCTAGGATTCATACTCTAAAACTTATCTGATTTTCTCAATTGTTAGAATTTTTCTCGAAGAAATCATGCATTTTCTAAGATATTATTATTAAGGATCTCATCGAAAACTTACAGCAGCTTGCCAAACAAAAGCTAAGAGAAAAAAAAGCACAGGTATGACTGGCATAACATCTACGATTGGATTCAAAAAAGCATACGCTTCAGGCAATTTGCCGAAGAAAAAACTACTCGAATAAAGGGCAGAATTAATACAGATCAAACTAACGATATTAAGCATAACAGACATTTTGTTCTTGGAGATAATTGCATTTTGATTGAGTTTTTGATATAAGGAACAAGGAAGAAAGTAAGTAAGGTAGACAAAAAATCCTTCTTTTTCTTTGAACCCACCCAATCAAAAATCCTCCAATTCTCAAAGGAGAATAGAAGAAATCATACTTTCATACAATATCTTAATTGAATTCTATGTAATGATCAATAAATTAAGTTGAATTCTATATCTATATGTATCAAAATCCTAGTACCAATCTATTCTATAGATATATAGATATTTGGACTGGAGTTGACAAACAACCAATACCAATATTATTGTTTCTTAGTGTAGATTAGAAATTGAAATGGGGCGTGGCCAAGTGGTAAGGCAACGGGTTTTGGTCCCGCCATTCGGAGGTTCGAATCCTTCCGTCCCAGTACATATCCATTTTTTTATGCTCCATTATGACTATAGAAAGAAGTAGGTCAGTGGATAGGAGTAAATCCGTATTCATTTTAATATCTGTGTCTGTTCGAATCTCATTAACAAATGATCAAGTTACATATCATATAGAAATATGTTATGGAGCCGATATATTTTCTTTGAATCTCATTTTATTTAGGTATTTCGTGTTTGGTTCTAACTAAAAATTGGAAATCTACAGAACAATTGAGGCAGGGATGATTTCCCCTATCACCCTTTTATTCACTTTATGATAAGAGTCGATTATTGTGAAATATTATTTAATCCCATGTTAAACAAAATCTATAAATATATATCATCTAAAATATATAAAATGAGGAAATATTTCGCTTATATGGTATGTATCGTTCTATTTCAATGACAATAATTTTTCGGTTTTTGTGAAAAAGATTTTTGATACCTTAAATTAGTTAAATTCTATATTATAGAATATCTATAACAGTGACAACTCTTCAGTCTATCTGATAGATACGAAAAACCCTCCTTATTTTTTTGATTTTCGTAATCAGACGAAAAGAATAAAGATTCAAATCTTAACTTAGATCATTTTTTTATCCATCTCATGAAAAAAAATTGGATTTCGTTTTTCTTTTCTTTTATCTATTTAAAAGTGATGAGTCAATTCAAAAAGAAAGACTTATCTTCCTATGAAGATCAAACGTCATGCTTATTGTCCAATTTTCTTCAAATTAAATAATGATGTCTAAATAGGAAACTTTTTCCATTTCAATTAGAACTATTTTTATTAAATATTTTTAATGATTGCTTGTAAGTGGAATCTTTATTTGGTACTCAAAAAGTAGGAAATCGTTTAATCTATCCTGTTGAGTCACTTGAAGATGCAGATTAAAAAAGTTATTCGTTTATATATTTCGATTTCTTGCTATTATCTATATATTATTTATGTATGTGAAAGATGCTGTCTTGCTAAGACTTTTTCAGAAAAATCGTTTCATATCATATTATCATATATAGAAGAAAAAGCCTAGATTACGATGTCTATGTACAACTAAACCAATGACTATTCATGATTCCATAATTGAATCAATTCCATACCGGTTCCAAATTAGAGGAATATTATGTTAAAACTTCGTTTGAAACGATGTGGTAGAAAGCAACGTGCGACTTGAAGGACACGATCCGTTGTGGATTTTTCCATCCACCATTTTCGATTTATCTAAGGATGAGAGTGCTCTTGGCTCGACATTGTTTGTTCTGTTACACTCGATTTTTTGTTGGGTTGTAAATAGTCCACGATGAAGCTCGAGTAGAAAGGATTAATTCATTTCTCGGGGGCAAGGATCTAGGGTTAATGCCAATTAATCGGAACAATTTCGTAAACGTATCTTCCATATATAGAAATCGAAAGGATCCAATTCGAGCAAGTTTCCAATTCAAAAGCAAGACTTGTTAGAATTTAGTAAACTTTTTCGATTCAAAGTGTATCACACGTGAATCAACTGTCCGTAGGATTCTTTGATAGAAAGAAATCAAAAAAAAAAGGGGTATGTTGCTGCCACTTTGAAAGGATTAAGAAGCACCGAAGTAATGTCTAAACCCAATGATTTAAAATAAGGATAAAGGATCTAAGAACAAGGAAAGACCTTTTTAATTGTCTCGATAGTCTCACTAATTGGATCAGACTAAAGAATCCAAATAGAATTTGAAACGAGACAAAAGACAAACAAAACAAAAGGGGTTAAAGACCACTCAATAAATGAAAGTGACTAAAGATTTTTCCTTTGAGCTATTTGAGAGTTATCCAACTTGAGTTATGAGTACGAATGGTTTCTTTTTCATTTTCAGGAAGGAAAAAAGATTGAAATCAGAGTCTAATTGATTTTCTAGGCCCATTTGTCATTTAATTTATTAGAATTGCATACATAGACAAAACTTCGAAGCAAATCATTTTTCTCGAGCCGTACGAGGAGAAAACTTCCTATACGGTTCTAGGGGGGGTGTTGGTCATCTACATCTATCCCAATGAGCCGTCTATCGAATCGTTGCAATTGATGTTCGATCCCGAAGAGAAGGAAAAGATCTTAGAAAAGTGGGGTTTTATGATCCAATGAAGAATCAAACTTATTTAAACGTTCCTCTTATTCTATATTTCCTTGAAAAAGGTGCTCAACCCACAGGAACTGTTCAGAATCTTTTAAAGAAAGCGGAAGTTTTTAAGTAACTTCCGTCTAATCAAACGAAATTCAATTAAAGAAAGACTAAGGGGGGGTAGCAACTTGTATATAACTTTGTATAATTTTGCTCGACTTGTTTTTTGATTTCCCCCCCTACTGCTGTAATTGTTTCCGTTGAATCCGATATCTAGAACGACAAAACCTTAGTTTATTGATTTTCTAAATAGCAAATTCGGACATTTCCTCCAATTGTGTGGTTTTCATTGGAACTCGACTAACCAACAAGGAATCCACTTTGCTTATTCCACTTAGAT